TCGATATTTTTCCTCGAATATGTCATTGAAAGGTAAAGGATTCAATCCTTTTTAAGAAATCAAGTTTTTGATCGGAATATGAACCAAACCGAAAGATCCCTTAACTCTTAAGGGGATTCATAGAACGAATCACACTTTTACCACTAAACTATACCCGCTATAACTATAATAGAATATTATATACAAATGAACTTTTTGTCGAACAGAGGAATTGGGCGTAATAAAGATAGGATCATAAAAGAATCATGAAAATGCGAGTGTCGATGTTTTTCGTGGGGGGTTTCAATTTACTGAGATTCCGGAAAGAAAGGGGGGCTCTTTTAAATAACTAAATAACAAGCTCTACCTTTTCTTTTGCTGGAGGGGTTTTAATAGATATGGCTCGCTAAAACCACTGAAATCATAACAGAAAAATGCATTCATTATTATTTAACAACCCATAGTTTCATTTTTTTATTCCCGTAAGGTCGTCAAGTAACTCAAAAAGGGAGAAGGAATTATAAAATAAGAAATGCGACTTTTATCTAATTTAGATCCATTTATATAAAAAGAATGGAAATAGCCCCGCGTCTTTTTATTGCTGCTTTAATAGCAAGCATTTTTGTTTTCAAATTCAAATCAGCTAAATCCTTTTAGCTAGGATTCGTTGGAACAAAAAAGGCCCGGCTAGGTATTGACCGGGCCAGGCTATGGGAATAAAAGGAACAAAATCAAAGCAACGGGGTCTTCTTTATTTTTCTTTAGATTTGTCTATTGGATCTTTCGAGCCCTTACTTCTATCTAAATGAAATTGCTGGTAAAAGTTGTACATATCTATATAATAAAATAATAAAGAAAGAGAAAGAAAGACTTTTTTCAATCCTTACTTCATGTGTAATGTAACATAGTAATTATTGCCTTTTTCAATTGGGAGAGATGGCTGAGTGGACTAAAGCGGCGGATTGCTAATCCGTTGTACGAGCTATTCGTACCGAGGGTTCGAATCCCTCTCTTTCCGTTTCCATTGATGATTGATTTATCTTTCAAATTTTGCAAACCCCTTTTTTCTTTTTCCTAGTTCAGCATGTGGAATAGATAAAAAAATCCTAAGAAATAAAATCAAGCAAGGAAAACGAAAACCCTTTTTATTCTTCACGTCCAGGATTACGTCCTGGATCATTAGATAGAAATCCAAAGATGAACAGAGAAACAAAGAATATCACTACTGTGTAAACGAAAAGTTTAAGAGTAAGCATTACACAATCTCCAAGATCATTTTTTGGAAAAAACGAGAAAAGAGAATAGATCCTCCATTTTTTATACTAGAATATTCTAAATATTTAGAATATTCTAATAGATTCTATCCTATTTTGACACCAAGAAATGAAGTGATTTCTAAAAATAGAAAAGGATTTTCTGAAATTCAAAGTCATTTGTAATAAGAGTCGCTCATTACCAAAAATGGATTTCATACACCAATTAAAGATTATGGGGGACCCTAATAGGGTTAGGGTCTTTCGTTGGAAAAAAGGTCAGAATGACGAAATGGGTCGAGCTGAGTTTTGATTTCTCGAGGTTATCCCCGACTTTCCGTGTTTGAATCGAAGGTTCATACTGTATTAGTTGCTCTTCTTAATTGTTAGAGTTTTTTTCTCGAATAAATCATGAATTTTCTGGGATAGTATTAAAGATTTTATCGAAAACTTACAGCAGCTTGCCAAACAAAGGCTAAGAGAAAAAAGAACAAAGGTATGACTGGCATAACATCTACGATAGGATTCAAAAAAGCATAGGCCTCGGGCAATTTGGCGAAGAAAAGACTAGTCGAATAAAGGGTAGAATTAAGACAGATATAGATCAAACTAAAGATATTAAGCATAACAGACATTTTGTTCTTGGAGATAATTGCATTTTGGTTGAGTTATTGATATAAATAAGGAAAAATGAAGTAAGGTAGACAAAAAGCCCCTCTTTTTCTTTGAACCCACCCAATCAAAAATCCTCCAATTCTCAAAAGAGAATAGAAGAAATCATACTTTCATACAATATCTTAATTGAATTCTATGTAATGATCAATAAATTCAGTTGAATTCTATATCTACACGTGTCAAAATCCTAGCAAGAATCTAATCTAGTCTAGAAAAAGATTTTCTATAGATATTTGGACTGGAATTGACGAATACGCAACACCAATATTAGTCTTTATTAGTGTCGAATAGAAATCTAAATGGGGCGTCGCCAAGTGGTAAGGCAACGGGTTTTGGTCCCGCTATTCGGAGGTTCGAATCCTTCCGTCCCAGAGCGTATCCATTCTATCAGAATAAAGATTCCTTTTTAAACAACCTTCTGTTTAAAGGTATAATATTAGTCATAGAATGTGATTCTTTTTTTTTTTTTTTAATGATTCAGAGAAGAATCATATCTTTTTTTTTCACAACAAACTGAATGGAATTGAGTGCAAATGACACACAAATGTAACTGAATATATTTGTGATCCAGGTAAAGATGGTAACATAGATCACAAAAGTTTGAATTCAAAAGGGGTAGGGCGGGCTTTTCATCATATACCCATCCCCTCATATTGAAGGAAGTTAGTTACTTAGAAAAACCTTAGGTCTCATCTCTATATTGAATTTTCAATGATTTATTTTGAATCAAAATGCGAAGGGACCTATTTTTCCTATTTCTTTTTCCCTACCCCTTAAACTTAAATGAGGTATCCAAAATTATTAATCTTAATGTTCTGCGGATCCCTGAATTCTAAATAAGAGTAAGAGGGGTCTCTTGGTACTAACTAATTAAATTCACTCAATGAGATTCCATCTCTTAAGGCTGCGTTAGGGTAAAATAATAAATAGTAGCAAGGATGTAATCTGGACTTGTTTGTCTTTGTCCCTAGACAAGAGATAGTTCATATTCCATAAAAAGAGATCTTTTTGAGATTTATGAATCATCATTTCCATTGAATTGGGGGAGTAGATGGCCGTTAATCAGCAACCAAAGATATTTATGAATTTAAATCTCTGTGTCTGTTCGAATCACATTAACAAAGAATCAAGTTACATATGTAACCAATGTATTTTTTTTGAACTTTTTGGGGATTTGGTGTTTGGCTTTAATGAATAATTGTAAATCTATCTAATCTAACAATTGAGACGGGGTGACTCATACATTTTATTCACTTGAATGACAAAATTGCAGAAAGATTACTTAACCCCAGGTTAAACAAAATAGGAAAATACATATAAATGAGGAAATGCTTAGCTTCTATGTATGTATTGTTTGATTTCGTTGTATTTCAGTGATAGCAGTCTTTCGATTTTTGTGAAAAAGAATGGTAATTGCTTCAATGTTGAAAATGGAAATTTTTAACATAGAATATCCATAACAGTAACAGTTGTTCGGTCTATCTGATATGAAAACCCTCTTTTTGTCCATCTGATTGATAAATCAGAATCCAAAGGACCTAACTCTTACCTTACATCAGTCTTTTTTAGCTATATCACAAAAAAAAAAGAAATTGAATTTCTTGTTCGATCTAGTTATCTGCTTTAAATTATTGATGAATCAATTCGAAAAGAAAGAGAGATTTCTCTTTGATGATCAAATGTAGTATTTACTGTCAAACTTTATTCAAATAATGATGTAGAAATAGGAAACTTTTTCAATTAGAAAGATTTTTACTGATTCCTTGGGAGTTGAATCTTTGATATTTGAAGAAGTTAGGGTTGGGTCAATGTCAATCTAAATCTAGCCCTAGCCTATCGAGTCACTTGAGGATACAAGATTCAAAAAGAATGCATTTATTCGTATTATTTATATTAGTATTTCCATATTTCTCTTAGATATTTCTGTTAATTTGTTTTTTTTTTAATCAGATTTTTCAGAAAAATTTGGATCATCTATGTATAGAATAAAAAGGGATAGATTACTATGTCTATGGACGGCTGAACCAATGACTATTCATGATTCCACAATTGAATCAATTCCATACGGGTTACAAATTAGAGGAATGTTATGGTAAAACTTCGTTTGAAACGATGTGGTAGAAAGCAACGTGCGACTTGAAGGACGCGATCCGGTGTGGATTCTTAGTCTTACATCCACCATTTTATATAGGAATGAAAGTGCTCTTGGCTCGACATCATTTGTTGCACTATTGTTGCACTATAACCCCTCCTTTTGTTGGGTTGTAATGTAAATAAACATAGTACATGATGGAGCTCGAGTAGAAAGTATTAATTCATTTCTCGGGGGCAAAGGTCTAGGGTTAATGCCAATCAATAAATTGAAACAACTTCGTAAGTAGATCTTCGATATAGAAATCGAAAGGATCCGATTTCGGCAAGTTTCAATTTAAAAAGAAAATTTGTTGGAATTGAGAAAACTCTTTTGATCCAAAGTGTATCACCCGAGAATCAACCGTTCGTATGATTCTTTGGTAGAAAGAAATCACAAAAGGGGTATGTTGCTACCATTTTGAAAAGATTGAGAAACACCGAAGTAATGTCTAAACCCAATGATTTAAAACAAAGAGAAAGGATCCCGAAACAAGGAAACACCGTTTTAATTGTCTCAATAACTGGATCAAAATAAAGAATCAAAATAGATTTTCAATGAGACAAACAAAAAGGGGTTAAAGACTACTCAATAAATGAAATTGCCTAAAGATTTTCCTTTGAGCTATTTTTGAGAATTATACAACTTGAGTTATGAGTACAAATGATTTTTTTTAGGAGGGACGAAGAAAAAAACGAGTGAAATCATAGTCTAATTTCTTTTATGGACCTTTTTGCCATTCATTAGAATTCTATATATAGAGAAAACTTCGAATCATTTTTTCTCGAGCCGTACGAGGAGAAAACTTCCTATACGTTTCTAGGGGGGGTATTGTTTATCTACATCTATCCCAATGAGCCGTCTATCGAATTGTTGCAATTGATGTTCGATGCCGAAGAGAGGGAAGAGCTCTTCGGAAAGTGGGTTTTTATGATCCGATAAAGAATCAAACTTATTTAAAC